TGATTACCTACTTTTACCTTCAAAAAGGAAAAGCCAAGAACCTAAGAAAATCCAGAGCCAATTCCGCCAATTGGGATTCTACGCTAGATGATACGAATCCTAGGCTTGCAGCGCATTCTCGAAGAGCTAATTCTTGCAAAGAGAAGAGCCTATTCAGCTGGCTGCACGAATCCAGCTAGGGCTAAGTAAGGCTGTTTGCGACGATGTTCTCGAATAAGCTCGGAACTTACTCAGTCCCATCAGTAGCCCGCCTTACTACGATTCCACTCTTTTATTGGTGTCCTGGTGTAGAGGGGGAATTGCCACTATCTATTTATATAGATAGATCCGAATGGCCCTTGCCTTAAGTGCCTCTGGACAGTAGGGATTCCGCCGTAGATCGAGTTCTGGCTGGGACGAAGGTCTGATCCCAGTCTATCTCAATTCCGTAAGAGCTTCTTTCGATTTGTCCATTTATGGTAAATAACCAAAGAACGAACCAAGGCTCTACTTGTAACCAGTATTCTTTCCCGACTCCCCCTATACCACCACCTCCACCCGAACCCACCTACGAACCGCGAATATAGGCCTCAGCCGTAACCAACCGGTTACGTATATAAGAGCTGGATACATTGCCATCTTCTTTTCTTACCTTTTTTAGGAGAAGCACAATGTCATGAGCCTCTCGTACCCGGGCAGAGCGCGCACCTACTTTAGCAACGCTCCGCTCTGTTGCGACCCCAATACCCCTAACAATGTGGATCGACCTACACTCGACTTGATCCTTCTTCACGGAAGGTATGTAGGCAACTCTCCTCACCCGGAACTCAGTCGAGACCACCTGTACAACATCTTATATAACCATCTTACCCGGGATTCCCTTGCTACAAGTTACTCAATATTTTAAAGAAAAGACTCATCAAGCTCAGGGGGCGGATACGAAATCGGCATAATAAGTATAAGTAAAAATGTCCAGGCACTGCCTCAAGGTAAGAATCGGAAGACTCTGTTGTTACTGAATCTGCATTCACAGGGGAAGACTCTTTTCTTAAAGTCAAATAGTTTCCTTCCTTCTTTCCTAGTTTCCTTTTTCCTCTAACTCCAAGGTGAGTTATTACTTAGATTAGTTTTTCTGCTGAGTCAGGAGTTACAAAGGCAGAATGGGAAGGGCCAGATTCAAGTATAGATTCCTTCCTGGCTACTTTCCCAGTGGAAGAATCTGTTGTGTAATAAAGGGCGGAATCGGTTCTTAGAAATTAAGTTGCCTTAGGGGCAGTCCCACCCCAGTAGCGTTAGTCCCAGTAGGAAGAATCTTCTTTTGCTAGTCAATTTGTGATGAAAGAAATTCCTGGTTAGGCTGAATCAGCTGTTGCTGAATCTTTGTCTTTTCCTCCTCTGCACACACCGACTGGGGCTCCATTGACCAAATAATCAATAAAAGGTATTGGAAGATGTCCAGAGGCTGGGTCACAAAAGTCTGTAGTTCATGGGAAGAGCCCTGAGTTCTTTCTTAAAAGAAAAGAAGATAATCCATTCATTCCGACTTCCTTCTGCGGTGCAAGTTAGACCAAATGGAGAAACTTAACTAAACTCACGGAAGACCAGGAGCAGCCTAAGCCGTAACAGCAATACCAACGGATATGACCAAAAAGGCCTTGTCACGAGCTGGATTCGAACCAGCACACCTCTGGGAAAAAAGGAGAGTGTATTTCCCAGCGAACTCCCGTTATTCTAATCGTGACTTTGGTTACCCGGTTCCTCGCGCTGGCCAAGTCTAATCCCATTCATTACAAAACCAATAACCTTTGGCCTTCACCCCCAGCTCGCACTCGACATGATCTTTGACAATCATGAGTCAGGAGGGTCAGCCCAGAAAGAGACTAGCCGGCCGGGGTTTTGTCTCCGGCTCTTAGACTTATAGAAAGAAGCGAAATCCCGCCGCCTGAAAGCATGAGAGCATCAGCACTCGGCGAGTGCCTTGTCTGAGCACCTCCTTTTTTTCTTAGAGAACAAGAGTTGGCTGTGCTTAGCATATTGGTCTGATCCAGTTGAGGATGAATTCCACCTCTGAGAGGAGGGAAAATAAGTCTTGAGAAGAAGATGTCTCCAAACACAAATTAATGGGTACGGACCTTCTAGCTCTTGATGAAATTCCTAGCTTTGTGAAGCGATCTTGTTCCAATAATGAAGAAGGTTTCGATCTGGCACATCTATCTTTAGAATTCCCCAGGACTGAGTTCCACTTTCGATTGCTAACGATCAATTGACAAACGTAGGTTTCTGTAAATTCCGGCCCAATCGATTGATTGGTATAACGACCTACGGGGAAGTTATGTTTGTTCGTGCGGGGGGTGCTGTGCTCCTCTTCATTTGCTCCCGTTAACGACCACAAAGGCATACATAGAAGGCAGATGAGAGAAAGCGCTCGATGAACGATGATTGAAGATTGCAGCATCTTTTTTAGAAAGACATCATTATACCACTACATTTTAAAAGCAGAATTCGGCCAGCGCATCGACCTGGTACAAAATGGCCATCTTACTGAATCCGAAAGGTCGACTACGACAAAAACTCCGTTATCCCCCCCTTAAGAGATAGGGCAATCGTCCTACGAAATCTATGGTGATGCTTTTCCCATGGCCAAGAAGGTATTGGGCTGATAAAGCCCCAACTTCCTGTTGGACGGCTTCGACGTGCTGCATAGAGCACACACACCCATCGCCGCTGGACATCTGCTTCTCGTATGTGGGAAAGTTTAAGAGGGCTGTATTGAACATCTCACTGTGGTACGCGACCACTCGGCCGTCTTGCCATAACACGGCTCCCAAAGCATGAGCAGAAGCGTCCGTCTTGATTTCGAACGGCTTCTGAACGTCTGGCATGGCCAGAACCGGTCCTTCGCAGACTTTCTCCTTAAGTGCCTGGAACGCACGCTCTGGATCCTCTCCCCATCTCGAAAGGTCTGTTTTCTTTTCTGGGCCCCGAGTAAGATCAGCCGGGAGTCATTTTTTATGAATCTTTAGTGCGGAGGTAGTTGGTCATGCCGAGGAAACTCCTTACCTCCGCTGCTTCGCGTTTAGAAAGCCGTATTGCCCGAAGGGGGCATGCTGCAAAAGCGTAGGTGAGTGATAAGCGTAGGGGGCGTGCCCGAAGGGCAGCGGCAGCAGTGTGGTTCCAGGTGCCCGTCGCTAGATTGAGATCTGCAGGGCGGCGGGGACTTCGACCGCCTTGTATCAGGTGAAGAGAAGGGGGTGGTAGGCTTAGTAGGGCTCGAACCTACAATATAACCGTTATGAGCGGTACGTTTCAACCAATTAAACTATAAGCCCCTACGGATCTCTACATGCAATTCGCTCGCTTCGGGAAGAGCGGACGGAAAGAGGAGGCCTTTGCTCTATCTGCTTCTTCCTCTTCCCAGGAATGAACAATTGGATAAAAAAAAGGAATTTTTTTATTATTGTTTATAGAATATTATTATTATATATATATTATTATTAATAAAATTCTAAAAATAGAATTAAGTTCTATTAGCCCTTTCGCGACTCAAACTGCCGGTACGCTTTCCGGCTCGCAATGGCTCAAACGGGCGGGGGCTCTCTATTTGCTTGCAATGCCGGTTCTTCGCCTTTAGTTAGAAGTAGAAGTAGAGGGCGCCATTTGCCCCACACTTCATAAAAAGTAGAAGTGAGAAAGAAAAACTTGGTTACGGGAACGGCCGACTACTTTAGTATAGCTACACCTATAAAAGGTTTTTCCTACCCCTTCTCCTTTCTGTCAATGTTGCCAATTCCCAGAATACTAATGTACCCTCGTGTATACAGCTGTCCAACTACTTTCTTCCTCCGACTTATTTAGTAACTTCCGGCTTCCCCACTTCCGCATCTGTCGTATTCGGGAGAGCTTGCTTCGTAGCGGAGCATTTAGCAATGCCAGCAGCCTGGTGAGGGCTGGCTGTCTGGGGACAGGTTAAGGCAGGGCCTGCTGGGCTTGCTTCTCATGAGACTGGGTGAAGGAAAGGACGACTATTGATGCCTTGAACTCGACTCCTCTAGAGAGTCCTCCTTCCAAGGGGCTATGCTCTGTCCTAACCATTCTTTGCAAAAAGCCCTAAAAGCAGTAAGTAATAGAAGATTTATTCAAATGCCGGAATAAGAGTCAAATACCTTTGACTCCAACTATGCCCCTATTAGTAAAGCTTGAAAGCCATCATTTATTTTGACTAGATAAGTAAGTCTATCGTATTTACTCCTCCCTAGAGAATATAGAAGACTGGACCAGAGACTACCTCGGATTATTAGTGGAAAGGAGCGATCGAGAATCAAGCTTATTAGTGGAAAGGAGGGTAGATTCAGTATTCTCTCTCTACCGCCGCTATCCCACGTTCCTGCCTCGAGGGATAGAAGCCTTCTGACTCAACTTATAATAATTAGTAGAGATTGGAGAGGAGATAGATGCCCGAACAATCATCTGTATCAGTAAAGATAAGGAAAGGCATTTTTGCTTTATTTCCTTTTACAACATAGGAGAGATCCAAACTTTCTTGGAAGAAATTCCAGCGAACAAGTATAAAGCGGTTCTTTTTTAATATAAAAATGGGATTTAGGAGAGGAGAGAGCCTTGTTAACACCATGGTTTTGTAGATGCGTTACCCGCGTCGGGGATAGGTACGTTTGTCACTCGACTGAGCATACGAGGATACTCAATGTGAACATACCCTCTCCCTAACTAAGAATGGCGCATGTTTCTTTCCCCGAGGGTGACTTCACTACCTGGATCCTCATCTCTTGAACTCGTTCTGGCAGCTAGTTTAATGGCACCGGCATCTCATCTAGTCTAGGTAGAGCCAATGACCAATTAAAGAGTTAGAGACCACAGTAGAAAGCCCTCAATCATGCTCTTGCCAGTGAAATATATTGTATATACTCTCGCCGATTAAGGCAAATTCTGCGCTCCACGAAAAAACAGAGGGGTCATCCCTGGACTTTTATTAAGGAAGGAAAAAAAAGTGCCCCTATGACTCTGGTTCTAGTGAAAGCGATGAAAGTATAGCTGTGCTCCAGCTGAACGGGGAAAAGTTATACGGTGAAGAGCCCGGTCAAGGCGACCGAGAACATTCGGGACATCAAAGCCAATGCAATAGTAATCTCGTCCTTAGTTGCCGAATATAATGGAGGTTTCAATCCGACGGATCCACCGTAATTGGCAGGTAAAACGAGGCCTCGACGGAGATGGTGGATGGGGGAACTCCTACTCTGACTATAGTTGCGATCTCTAGGCGGGATTTTCGGTCATCTATCCTTTTTCTTTTTCTAGCGAGTGAAGTACCCCATAAGCTATAAGGGGGAGCTATATGTCTAAATTCCGTGAGCAGCGATTGAACTGAACGTTCCAAGTGCGTCCAGCAGGAATCGAACCTACTACGAATTTGCCAATTATGAGTTGGGCGCTTTAACCATTCAGCCATGGATGCAAAGAGACTCAGCGAGTGAACTAGGTTTTGGTATTCCTTCTCGAGCTTCTATTTCTTCCGTTAAAGAAGATTCGAGAAAAGATGGAATAGGAAGACGTGTTTCCAGAACGAACAAGATACGGGTTGAGAAGGGGGAGTTAGCAAAGTTAGACAAGATTGGAATGGGCATAGGAACATGTATTGATGTACCAGATCGGCTAATGCTCCCAGGTTGATGCGATGTATTCCACCAGTTGACCGAAGACTTGATTATTGGTATATCGATCGGTCCAACACGGATTGAAATAGGAGCCGGTTCGACAGAAAGCTTTTGAAAACGCAGTGCACCCAGGTAAATAAGGAACGAGATGAATACAGAAGTTAAACGAGCATCCCACACCCGAAAGGTGCCCCACATAGGTCTTCCCCGAAACCCCCCAGTAACTAAGGTAAACAACGTAGAAAAAGCACCCATTTCTGTACCGGTTCCGGAAGAGCGAAGAAAAAGGGGATGTTTTGTTAATAGGAACAAGAAAGTGTTTATAGCCGTAGCGATATAAACAATAATACTCATCCGAGCCGCAGGAACATGTACATACGGAATACGAGAATTTCCACCTTGTTGAAGATCTAGTGGTGCTACCCGAAGACTTAAATGAATAGCCATCGCTGTTAAGAACAACCGAGATCCAATGAGAATTTTCGCGTAGCTTCTGGTCTTTGACATCAAAAAAGAAGGTTGTAATAACGAAACGGACATGTGAGATTTTGGTCCTAGCTAGTGGAACAAGAAAGACATGGATCTATATTCAATACACAATCAAAGGATTTCCCCCCCAAAAAATAGAAGAATTCCCCTTGCTTTGTTTTCGCTCCGCGCGTGCGTGGCACTCCTTGCTCGCGGGGCGGCATACCTAAAAAAGAAAGGTTTTGGAATTGCTTCTATTTTCGGTCAGGGGTTAGCAGTGATTCCTCAGAAGGAGTCCTATATTGTCATAAATTACATTATTCTTCATATCCGGGGACTCGTTGTCCAAGAAAGCGATATCAGTTCTTTCGGCATAAGCCTTACGAAAGGTCTTCCCATGACTGGAACTGGCTCAAGGCAAAGGCCAATTGCTCTTACGGGAGGTTGAATAAGCTGTTACAGACGAAGCTGCTCTTGTTTCATACGCAAATCTGGTTCTTTCGAAAGGCTGCTTTTAGCTTCAAAGATTGAGCCCCCTAAGTCATTGCATTGTTAGAGATGAGTGCCCTGGTTCCTAGCCTTGGATGTCTTGCTTTGAATAGAACTAGTTGATGAACCAAGCACTGGAGGAGACTTGACTTCAGATCCTAGTTTTCTTTTATATGTCGGTAGAGGAAGAAAGAGCAAATCGAGACTAGAGGCCAGCGCTTTCTCTTTGCAAGAATCCTGTTATCGAATCTGCTCCCGTAAGGGCAGTAGGATTCGACTAGCTGGAACTTCGACTAGCTTGATAGCTTGAACGTGATGAACTCTGGGCAACTCTTTTTTCATGGTGTCGGTATTCAATTCAATCTAACATATAGCATGTGTGCCGTGACTGGCTTTTCTCTTTTGCTTGGAGAGAGATTTGACTCTTTAAGAGAGTGCCACTAAAATAAATGGCCATCGGAATCACTTTCGTACCCAAGCACGGGATGCGACTTGGCTCCGAAACTAGTGTGCCAGTCTTACTTACTTCTCGCCTTTGGGGCTGCCCCTCTAACCCACCTACTGCGGGGAAAATCCCACAGCCGGTCTTATTCTTTTGTTCCAGTTGTCCAGTGAAGTGATGCAATAAAAAGAAAAAACATTCCCTTTTTGGGTCTTTGCAAAAAGAAAGTAAGTTTATGAAGGGAAATCCGTTGAACAATTTAAATATTCCTCCCCAATGAACGTACCTGAACCTAAAGCACGACAAATTTACTTTGATAAGCGCACTAGCTGACTACGAGATCAGTCTCACCTCGAGTTCGACTACGGAATGGAAAGGGCTGGGCTTAAGAAGCCCCTTAGATAGCACTTCCTCTATGAATAGAAGAGATTTTCTTTCTAGTAGAGCTCATCACGACTATCATAACCTAACTCCAGGACTGCTACGGGCACTGATCAAAAGCACATACATTAATTAAGGGATTTCTCCTCAATCAAAGTAGTGTAACCTAGCTCAATTCGCCTCATTGATTCCTTCTACAAGCCTGAAATCTCGACTCCTCCTTTCTTTCTGAGCCCAGCTACATTTCTATTTGGTTATGCTATATGCTAGTACTTGTTGCAGGGGACAGGTAGCGCTGTTTGATGAGCCTGTGCAGTATTAGGTAGTTGGTAAGGAGGAATAGAGAAGGCTGTTTACCTACTGCCGAGAAGCACCATTAGGGTTTCATGGCATAGATTAAAGGACATCTAAGAAGGTATTCTCTTTATACTTTGCAATACTTGCTACTATACTGTATAGCTGTATAAGCATATACTTGCTACTAGACTATATCTCTTGCACAGCTCTTTCTATAAGACCTACGGTGCATAAGAAATATCTTATATAAGAAAGCAAGTGAGTATACGAACGATAGAAGCTTATCTACAGCTCTTTTTTGACTTACTTATAGCAGATAGCTTATACAAGAATTGCAACCACCTACGGCAACTAGAATTGCTTATATAAGACGATAGCTACGACAAGACTAGCTATATGCTTATCTAGCCATTCACTTATCCCGTTTGTTAGAAACAGGAAATGGGAAACTGCAGGTTCAAGCCCTGCTCCTGTTCTCGTAGTAAAGCAATCTTGCTTTATTTTACGGCTTCCTAGCTTTGCTTTCTTGCATGATTCTGAGAGCGAACGGGTTGAAGCCACGCAGCTAGCCCCGGCGAAGGCGGAGTGAGATTCTAACTTTGTTGGAAGAAACTCAGTTAGTAAGCGGAGAAGGACAGAATCCCCCGGCGACACTGGGCGTATATTATCGCTAGTAGTTCTCAGAATGCGGCAAGAACGCAAAAGCACAGCCTGGGAGGAAAAAAAAATAGTGTAGCGCAAGTTACGCTAGAAGATAGGTTTCAACTTGTTTTGGTTTAAAGGATATGAAAGCCTGACCCCAAGTGTTGGAAGAACAAAGGCAACTTGTCCCATAGAGTGTGTGGGCCTGGGATGGTAGGACAAAGCACAGTCGATGAAAGCTCGTGCCTGGAACAATAAGTCGGGCATCCTATATAAAAGTGTATTCCTTATCGAGAAGACAACCTTCGGGCGTAGAGAACAAGTCGTGTAGGGAAGCTTTCGTGCGAGCAGCCATTTTCCTTCGACAGAAATGGGCAAGCGGGTGAGTTCAGCTTTTCGTTAGAACGCGGGTCTCACGAACCTGATGCCGTAGGTTCAAGTCCTTTGATATCTCTTAGCGTATAATCGCGGATCAGCATGACGTGAAGAGTTAGATCGTGGAAAGGTGAATACGCAAGATTTAGATTATCGCGTACCTCCTTTCTTAAGCCCGGGGCTAGGAGCCGTGGGGTGAGATCTTGGTTAGAAAGCGTATCCCGATCGATGAAAGTCTGATCATCGCGAATCCACGGGAGATTAGATCGTGGCGCACATACATAAGTAAAAGATCCCGACCGGCTACTAATAGAATAGGGTTGCGCCTGCGCCTCTACCTACGCACGATGCCACCTGTGCCTATGCCTCTGCGCCCGATGCCACGGAATCTGCTGCAAAGTCAGTCTTACTAGGATTTGTTGACCCGAGACTGGCATTTGTCTTTCCTAGGGATGAGACAAAGTCTGAAGGGGATGGAGCTTTCACTGTGCATCAATAAGAAGGAATAGAAGGTTCACGGTAAAAAAAAAACAGAACAGAACTAATAAGGCTATTGGGATCGAGCCCAGACCTGGTAAGCATTTCTTTGAACAGCAGAAAAGCATTCTACCTCGGATGAGGAGTAGTTTCAAATAGAAGTCAAGTAAACTGATTCAAGTTAGCCGGGCTAATCTAGCTGCCAGTGATGATGGAAATCCAGCTGACATAGATTCTGCTGCAAAAGCAAAGGCGGTAGTTTTAGGACCTGGACCTGGACCGTTGACTGGGAGCTGAGAACTCTTCTTTCTCTGGTGAGATCGCCCGAGGGCTTTCCAGACGAAAGAAAGTCAGTCTCAGGATTTGCCCCAATCTGAGAAAGTTTCTTGCGTAAAGTGGTACGAAGAAGGGCATAGACGAGCAAAAGGCTTCAAGGCGGTTCCTAGGTATGAAAATGGCTAGGCAAGGCGCGAAAGCCCGAAATAAGGAGCAAAATCCCGCCGAGATAGCCAATCCCGGAAAGCCTGACTCGTACCCGGTGCATAACGAGAGAAGAAGCTGCAACCATCAACGGCAAAAAAAAGACGTTGTTTGCGTTAGTGTTCGTAACGAATCCCTTATTCCTGCTGTAGAAGGAGTTAGTAGTTTTACAGAATGAGACCAAAGAAATAGGCATCAGTAGGGACTAGCTTAGAGCTGGAAGGTGGGCATATGGGAAATTTACGTATTATAAGTGAAGCCGAGGTTGAATCCGCAACCGGTCTTGCCGGAAAGTCAGTAGTTTTAGGGCCGACCGGAGACTTCCATTTTTCTTTCTCGAGAGGCTGTAAAGAAGGTATATCGGCTCAACATTCGGACATATAAAAGAAGTCGTGAACTCCAGAAAGGAGGGAACTCAAAGAAAGATACCTGCGAATGGTACTGCTACTTTAAAGCCTAGGGCTAATAGCAAGACAGAGAGATTCGTGGCGTGGAGAGATGTGCTAGACTCTATTTTTATCCTAATAGCCCCATCCTCTTTCAGATTCCAGTTACCATCAGATTGAATGAAAGGGATGACCAGCAGATGATAGCAAGGCTAAACAGATTCGAGATTCTCGACCAGATGAGCGAACAGGGCAAGCACGTACTACCAGAAAAATAGACCTCAGGGCGAGATAAAGGTGAGGGCCGAATAAGGCATTGACTTGAAGGGGACTTACCTGTAAGTGATATCTAGTAAACTACCTTATGTGTGATGCAAGGTTTTCTTACTCTGTGTCGGTCGTTGTAGTTGATATTGATTCGATAGGCCTCTTGTATTAGAAAAGACTTCATTCTTCCACTTTCTCGTGCTACTTAACTCACAGTAGTGCACTCAATAGCCTAAGAGTGGCTTCAAAGCTGAGAAGAGAGGAGACATAGTGGTCACCCCCGAACCGGCCGGATCCCACGAGTGAATCGAAAGTTTGATTTCGCCTTAATGTTTCTTAGGGTTGAAAGAGAAAAATGAGATGTCCGAAACCAGCATTGAGTGAAGTTCCTTCCTCTATAGCAGCTGATTCCAAGCAATGAAATTACCTCCTTAATAGCTTCTTTGGGCAGCTAGTCTTTCCTCTGCTACATCCGCTGATCAGGATAGAAGGTCACGTGAATTCCAACTCAATCTTTTACACCGGTGTATCGTACTCTCTCGACCAGGTCATCATAAGAAAATACTGCTAAATCCTTCCGAAGTGAGAGAAGGGGGGAAGGCGCGCTACAACTAACATAACAGCCAGCTGAAAAACGTTAGCTGGCTAGGCTAGCGCGCAATGGCATTCTCTGATAGGGGCTCGCTTCTTCAAGCTCCGCCCAAACCTATACAAGGTGCTGCTCGCTTTCTCTCAGCCACTAGTGGCTTATGTAGTGGTCGGCATTCCTACGTGCTCCTCCTTGCCCCCCCACTTAAGAATCCAAAGGTTACCTTTGGATGTTGTCGTGACGCTTTGGTTACGAAGGTTCCCGGGGTCGGATGGATTCAGTCAGCGAAAGTCCCCCCAACTCAATCAATATCAACAACATGTCGTGACCGGTTAGGCTTGGTTTATTTTGTCAGAAAATAAAGTAGGTTTCGGGGGTTCATTGATTAGTACACCTCAGGTGCTGGTAAGGTCGGGACCGTGGTCGTCCGTCTCCGGTTTGCCGGCCGAGAATATTTCTGAGATTGACCAGCCAGCTGGGTTGGTTTGGCTTTTCTTTTATATTGAAAAGGAGTCAGCTGTCTGCGCGAGTCACCTTCTTATAGGCTCCGCTGGACGACACGGCATTCTCGTTCAAATAAATAGAGGCCGGCCGTACTTGTGATGGTTCCCAAGAATCCAATATGACCACTTAGGTCTACGTTGCCACGATATTGTTATATGGAGGCGGGCGGAAGTTCGGCCCGGTTTTTGGTGTCGTAGGGGAGGGATTTACCTTTCTAACGCATATTCAGTCGTACCGGCATGGCCCCACTTATTTGTTTTCGATCGGAGCATCAAGCAGCGCAACCCGGTTCTACTTGACTAAGCCCGTGCTCGTCCAAGGAGGGAGTTCGCTTTACCCAACCAACTTTTTGATAACAAGGCAGAAACCCCCGACCCGACATTCATTAGTTTCGAATGAAGAGTGCTCCGCCCTAGCAAGCACCTACTCCTATCAAAAAGCGAGACTTTACTAAACAAGCAAGAAAAGCCCTTTACTTTCTATTAGTCAAGCGCTAACGAGCGAGTGAAGTATACGACGTAACGAGGCATTAGAGCAACGGCTTTCAGCTCAATCCGTTGCTTGTTGCCCTTTATTGAAACTCAAGGAAAGCCTTGATCGATACCTTTTCCTTAAAAATAGAAAAGGTGATAATGCGCTCAAGCAACCTATCTTACTAATAATAATGAAGGGCCCTTATCTAAGCCCTATCGTTGCGTTGTAAAGCTACAGCTCGAAAGCTGGCCTTACTTTCTATTCTATTAGTAAAGGGCCTTTTTCAACAAGGCTCGCGCTAGGCGCTCACGTTTTTTGGCTTCCCTAAAATCGACGGTTTTTAAGTTGGTAAAGACCCGCCCCTTGTTTTAGTCAGAATGAGTCTCCGGAACCCCGGGACATTGGCTTCCGCCAACAGTGAACTATTAAGGATCGCATCCCGCGCATATTCTACATTATAGCCTGCAACTGATTCAGCTTCCGCTTCTGGGAGATCAAACGGAGCTCGATTCGTTTCTGCTAGACGAGAAATAAAGAACATAACCAATACAGGGAACAAGGGAATACCAGACCATATCTGC